ACTTAATAGACCCATTTTATTAACAACACCGGATCAAATAGCAATGGAGACCTTTATTCCACCAGTTAGACCTTTCATTGATATAGATTCTCTATTCCGAATTGCCGTGACCCATAAACTAGGAAGAATACTGGAAAGAATATGAAAATAGCCCCTCGGTCTATGATACATAAATGGGATAAAATCGGAATTAAACCCGTATTTTTCTTACTTAACCTTAGGTTAATTTAATTTGATGAAAGGGAAGAAAATTGCCCGAACCCTTGCTATTTTATTTGAGTTTAGGGTTTAGTCTGACGAGAATAATATTCTATGACTATGGTTTCATCTATGTCCAAACTGACCCATTTTCTATCTATTATTTGATTGACTAATCCTTTATATTGGAATGGTTGAAGGGTCAAATGCTTTGGCACTTCCTCATGAGGGGAAGAGTTGAGAGAATTTTGAATCAGAGTTCTGGATTTTTGTTCATCCTTCGGCGTAATAATATCTCGGGGTTTGCAGCGATAACTTGGTATATCTACTATACGCCCATTCACTAAAATATGTCTATGGTTAACTAATTGGCGGGCTGCGGGAATAGTCGAAGCCATACCCAATCGAAAAAGGATGTTATCCAAACGCATTTCAAGTAATTGGAGTAAAACTGGACCTGTTGGCCCCTTGACTTTTCTGGCGATACGAACGTATTTAAGTAATTGTCGTTCTGTAAGACCATAATGAAACCGCAATTTTTGTTTTTCTTCTAGGCGAATACTATATCCAGATTTTTTCCCGGAGCGCGGTTGGTTTCTAAGATCACTTCCGGCTTTAGGACTTTTATTAGTTAGTCCTGGTAAAGCCCCCAGGCGGCGTATTTTTTTGAAACGAGGTCCTCGGTAACGCGACATAAAGACTCCTTATTCTTATTTAGAATTCATTTCATTCTTTTTTTTTTTTTGAAAATTGGATTTTACAGAATAAACCTAAACTAAAACTGAACTAAATGAAGCGAAGTTTGCTGACGTAGTGTACTTGTACTATTACTATAAAGAAGAATAAAGAAGAATGAGATAAATATTCAAACTTTCTATTTCTATTATTAGAATAATATATATAAAAGATCCTCTTCCTGACATAGTTGGGAGTTCCTATTAAGAAATTCATGGATTTTGAAAAAGGGGTAAAACACTTTTTGACTAGTCTTGGATTTCAAAGGGAGATTCTCCATTTTTCAAAAATGGAATAAAAAAATGAAAAATAGGAAAAGGCCGGCTATCGGAATCGAACCGATGACCATCGCATTACAAATGCGATGCTCTAACCTCTGAGCTAAGCGGGCCCACATAATAATAATAGAAATTTTCTATGCATAGGAATTCAATACACTATAGTATAGTGTCTCTAGAAATATAGAAAAGAATAGAATCTAGAATTTCTCTATAATTTCCAATAAATATTGAATATTATAGAACAGAACGATTTATGTAGCGATATAGAATTTCGATTTCTTTATCACACTTCTAAATTCGAATATTATTCTATTCGATAGTAAATCTGAAATATTTTTCGATAGTCAAATTTTCTTTTTGATTTTGGATTCACACGACATTTGAAATTCTTTTTGTTACACTTCTATATTTTATATCCTAACTATTTCGAATTCTATATTTCTTTCGAATTCGAATTAGTTAATTAGTTATAACTAATCAGACATTCCTCGGCTTTCATTCGTAAAAGGGGAAGTTAAGAAAAAAAAAGAAGAATCGTCCGCTGAAGTATCCCAAATTGCATGGGAGAAATGGCAGGAAGAGGAAGATATATGGGGTATATATCAATCGATATTGAATTGCCGATACAGAAATGATAAAATCCAATTTGATTGGATCAAATAAGGGTTTCCTATAAGTAACAAAGAAAATACTTTTTTCGAGATAGTAATCGCTATCTAATAAATTCAAGAATTCCAGTATAAATGAAAGAAAAAGGGAATGATATCATAATAAGATTCGAATCTCAAAACAAAAGGAAGGGGGGATATGGCGAAATCGGTAGACGCTACGGACTTAATTGGATTGAGCCTTGGTATGGAAACCTACTAAGTGATAACTTTCAAATTCAGAGAAACCCCGGAATTAATAAAAATGGGCAATCCTGAGCCAAATCCTTTTTTCTCAAAACAAAGGTTCGGAAAAGGAAAAAAAGGATAGGTGCAGAGACTCAATGGAAGCTGTTCTAACAAATGGAGTTGGCTGCCTTGGTAGAGGAATCTTTCCATCGAAACTTCAGAAAGGATGAAGGATAAACGTATCTATTGAATACTATATCAATAGATTAGTGATAGCCCGAATCTGTATCTGTATTTTTTTTATAGTATATGAAAAATGGAAGAATTAGTGTGAATTGATTACACATTGAAGAAAGAATCGAATATTCATTCATCAAATCATTCACTCCATAGTCCGATAGTTCTTTTAAAGAACTGATTAAGCGGACGAGAATAAAGATAGAGTCCCAT